ACTAATTCGAAAAAAAGATGTGGATCCTACACTCAAATTATTCTTTTTGGTAAGGAGAGATATGAAATATTTGAATCAGATTGGATTTCATCCCAATGTACCTGTACTGCAATAATATGAATGATTCGCTATTCACTCGGTTTCTGGTCAATAATAACATTATATTATGTAGGAGAGATGGCCGAGTGGTTCAAGGCGTAGCATTGGAACTGCTATGTAGGCTTTTGTTTACCGAGGGTTCGAATCCCTCTCTTTCCGTTTCTGTTAATTGACTAATGTTACTGATCACAATATATCAAATAACAATCGATACCGTTATTCCAATCTAAGACCCTCATTTGTTAGAGATTCTCTATTCCTAATTACATTACTTTGGTACATAAAATACAACTATCGAAAAGAACGAAAAGGAAAATCCTACTCTCAGTAAAAAAGGGGGCAAAAAATTGTCTGAATCTTTCCTTCTTATTTTCGTTAGGTTCAAGTCTGACGGGAATAATATTCTACGACTAACAACTCATTTATTTTCAAACCAATCAATTTACTGTCTATTATTTGATTTACTAATCCTTTATATTGGAATGAGTCAATAGTCAAATGTTTTGGCAATTCCTCATGGGGGGACGATTCAATAGAATTTTGAATCAGAGCTTTCGATCTTTGTTTATCCTTCGTAGTAATAATATCTCTGGGTTTGCAACGATAACTTGGTATATCCACTATACGACCATTAACTAAAATATGTCTATGGTTAACTAATTGCCGGGCTCCAGGAATGGTCGAAGCCATACCCAATCGAAAAAGGATGTTATCCAAACGCATCTCAAGTAGTTGTAATAAAACCTGATCTGTTGACCCTTTGGCTTTTCCAGCGATATGTACATATCTAAGTAATTGTTGTTCTGTCAGACCATAATGAAAACGCAATTTCTGTTTTTCTTCTAGACGAATACGATATTGAGATTTTTTCCCAAAACGCGATTGGTTTTTAAAATCACTTCCGGATCTAGGCCTTTTACTAGTTAGTCCTGGTAAAGCCCCCAGACGACGTATTTTTTTGAAACGGGGTCCTCGGTAACGAGACATAAAATAAAGACTCCTTTATTTTTTTTTTATTTTATTGACATTTCATATTATAGAATAAGTCTAAATTAAGACTGAACTAAAAGATAAACAAAGTAAAGCTAAATCTATTGAAGTACTACAAACTTTAAAGTAGTACAAACAAAGTAGAATGGAATAAATTGTATCAATATCCGGATTTTTTGTATATGTGTAAAATGTATATATAAGAAATTTAGACTCTGTCTTCTGATTTGTTTTATAGAAATCTATCTAATTCCTCCTCCTCCAATTAATTTTGTATTTGTAGTTACAAGTTATCACGACATAATAGATAGGATTGGCGACCAAACATTTGGAGAAAAGGAGAGGGTAGATTATCAATCATGGAAAAAATAGATAGAGAAAAAAGCCGGCTATCGGAGTCGAACCGATGACCATCGCATTACAAATGCGATGCTCTAACCTCTGAGCTAAGCGGGCTCATATAACAAACAGAATATAGTGTATAAAAATACACTAAACTACCTGAGCTTAGTTAGCTATTAACTATTAATAATTTAATACTAAAATGTAGTAAATTAACTTTAATTAGCACTAGTATAGAACTACTATAACTAGTTATAATATATAGTTCAGTATTCTTAAATTAAATTGTTAATTTAACGATGATATGGTTCTATAGTTAGTAGAAAAGTAATAAAAAATATCATATAACCAATTTTCAAATATATGACTATATATGACTAATTAGAATTTGGATTATATCATCGTGGATATTATATTTTTATTTATTTTTTTTATTAAATTAAATTTTTTTTTTATTAATTTATTAAATATTAATATTTAATATATAATATATTATGATAATATCAAACTTGAAATTATGACTAAAAAAAAATCTAATTATTTCTTAGAGGAGTTATAGCAAATTATGTTAATTATATTAACTACTCGATCGGCCCTCAGAAAAGGATAAGAATAAAGATACAATCCAAATTCTATTCTTCTGGTTTCATTTAGATTAGAAACGTAGGGGATAAGAAAGAATGAATATCGACCATTCCAGTATTGCCAATCATGACAGAAAAATGAAAGGGAGGGGAAACCTATATATGTGATATATATGTATCCATATTGAATTGCAGATTCATCAATGATAGAATCATTTCTGATTGAAACAAATATAGTTTATCTAATAACTATAAAATAATAGAAGATGGCTAAAAAAATAGCAGTATACACTTTTTCGATATTAGAATCATTATCTAATGAATTCAACGTTTCCAATATAAATCAAAGAAGTGGATAAAATTATAACCGGATCCCGGTCTGAAGGGGGATATGGCGAAATTGGTAGACGCTACGGACTTGATTGAATTGAGCCTTGGTATGGAAACCTGCTAAGTGATAACTTCCAAATTCAGAGAAACCCTGG